CAAAGCAATTGGATGTCCGGGCCTTGATGACATGACCGATCAACAGAAAGACTCCAGCACTCAACCTTTGTCATATATTCCATCCATGATACTAGATAGATATCATATTCATGAAATACAATTCACTTTCAAAATGCCTTGGTGGTGAAATGGTAGACACGCGAGACTCAAAATCTCGTGCTAAAAAGCATGGAGGTTCGAGTCCTCTTCAAGGCATAATATTCAGAATGCTCATTGAATGAGCAATTCAATAAAAGATCTTGGTGATCCATTCTATCTAATGCTAATGAATGGACGAGTCCACTTTGAAATCGTCCGCCCTGCACCCACCCCCCGAGTATATGCTTCAACAAGAATCTCTCAAGCGTAGATTGAGAGAATAGAAAACTCTGGTAAAAAGCCCGCCTGTAGCCCAACGGATAAATTACCTAGTCCGTTTTAGGGATTAGCGATTTACCTTACCCCATTCATTGACTTTGGCACTGGGATGTTCCCAAAAAGGGTACTATCCAGTCGGGTGAATTCAATAATATACACCTGTTGGCATTCCAGCCCTCCTAGGGCCTATCCGAAAGAGAATCGAGTACTTCTTGGTCCTACATCTCTGAATAGGACGAACCACCCCGTGGATATCTTTGCTGCGGCACAAAACAATTACAATGAAGCTCGGTCAACTGGAATGTGTATTATCCATATAGGGGATCTTCCAATTTAGAAGATCCGTCGACCTGAAACGAAGAGAAAGCTCTAACTCTTTTAGTTAGTTATTCAGTTAAACCAACGATTCGTTATTGGAATTGTTCCGTGGAGCTAAAGTCCACGGAACGATATGGAAAAAAGAGGCCTTTATCACGACTCTACTACTCAATCAATTCTGTTCCACTTAATCCCTATTTCAATTTCATGTCCACATATCTTTCGGGCTAAGTAATGGGAAATCCTTCTCCTGTATACATGAATCCAATTTGAATTTTCATTTCATCCGGGAAAACCCATCTTTTTTTCAACAATGTTTTTGTCATTTGATCCAATAATCTTCCGTTAGATAGGAAGAGATTTGATAAGTACTGATAACTCTCAAATAGAGTCTGAGTCTTAGAACATAAAAATCCATTAGATAATGAACTGCTCGTTCTAAGCCACCTCTCGCGATGAATCAAGAATTCGAAGTACCTTTCTTGCCTCTTCTTGATAAACCAGTGGGAACTGTCAAAGAAAGGACATCTTTGGACAGTCAAAGCAAGAAGCCCTTTTTTTGAGATCTCTTCATCTGCAAAGAACTCTGGATGCGAAAACACAAAGCTAAGGGCCTGCTCTTTGAGTAGGAAAAAGAGTGAATCCGCGGGGTCCCAAATGAATTGGCTTCCTTGAAAAAAGCCTTTTTCTGTGAAAAATCGAAATCGAGTTCGTGTCGGATACTTCATGATTCCACTCTCCGAGAACCCCGGACCATACTTTTGAAGCTCATCCTGTTGAGCTTGAAGCTCAACAGACTTTTGATAAAGATAGGCCTCTTCCTTTTGAAGACCTTGAAACTCTGGAAGCCCACCCTCTTCATCTTGAGGATCTTCAAGATCTTGAAACTCTTGAAGCTCAGCCTCTTCCTCTTTACGCTCAGCCCCTTCATCCTGAAGCTCATCCTCATCCTCTTCCTCTTCCTCTTCCTTTTTACGCTCAGCCTCTTCCTCTTTACGATCAGCCTCTTCGATATCGATCCAATCAAATAGAATGAGCCAAGGGTTCCATATTCTAGGAGCCGAAACTATGTGAGTGACTAAAGGCTTCTCTAGGCCAGGGGCTTCTTCTTCTCCCGCTTCTTCAAAGATAGAAGAAAATCCATTTTCCATTCTATCTAAGCTTGGTTCGGCCCGAAAAAAGAGTGTCACTTGATCATTATCAAACCGACTGCAAGCTTTTTCTGTCCGTGAAGCCACTAAAGCACCTTCTAGTTCTAATAGACCCTGAGCTAGATAAGAATCATTCTCAAGAAGTCCATAAGAAAAAGTGTCCGTTTTGTCATCGGACCCAGGTGAAGACCAAAGGTCTTGAGCAACCGATCCGGCAAAACAACTCAAAAGATAAAGAAGTATCGTTAATCTCTTCATGCTCGTTCCAAGCTCGAAGTACCATCTGTACAAATATGAATAACCGCCGTCGTTACACGACTTCTTCTTTATATATACAGAGATAGGATCTATGAGGCCTTGACTTATAAATAGATTTTGTGCAAGAGCCCTTCCTGTCTGATAGAAAAGGATGCCATGATCCGAAATCGAGATTGACCGGGATTCCACAGCCGAAGTTTGCCTATGAAGAGCAAATCGAATTGTATTAGTGTCTAGAATGTCTTTTTTTTGGGTAATACTAATCGATAGGGCCTCATTGGTAAGTGCTGTAAGATCTTGTGTAGTTATAGACCTGAATCCATTAGTATCGAACATTTCCTTTTCCAAGTGAAAGCCTCTAGTATATGAAAGAGTGAAAAAGCGCTCTCGTTCTTGTGTACTAAGAAGCCTTCGTATCTTAATGCATGTATTGAATCTATTTGAAGCTATTAGTGCGGGATCCACTTTTTTGGGAAGATGAGTCGAAGCAATAACTAGAGTATTTCTAGTGGAACGTCCTTCACAATCCCCAGAGAGAAAATTCAGTAATCCCGCTAAGCTTACGCTATCCTCATGATACACATCATGAATGTTTGGAATCCATAATATGCAAGGAGTCATTGCTCTTACTAATGCGAATTGAAGGGAGATACCAAGTAGGTGCCGGTCCCACTCCTCCATCCATAACTCCCACAACTCCGTCTCCGCCTCGTCGAGCTCATCCACATCATGACCCTCAATTTCGTTGATGAGAATGGACTCAGGTAAACAATTTAACTGAGCATCAACAGAAATCCCCACATCAATCATATCCTCAATAGCATGGGTATACTCAATACCATCAAGATCACGTCTCGTATCCATCTCAGCCTGATCCTCAATCTCACCATCCTCTTGAGTATCAGGAAGACTGAACTCCTCAATACCCCAGGAAGTATCCTCCTCCTCCTCGACCTCCACACTAAGACTAGTATCGTCATACACATACTCCAGCTGGTCACCATAGATCTCCTCCAAATGCTGGAAAAAAGGCCAGGAGGAGCGCGCTTCCATCTCTAACGTAATAAGGGGGAAGTGGGTATTTGTTGCTAGGGATTTGATCAAATAGGATCGTCCAGTTGCTATAGAACCTATTACTAGAATACCCCTAGGGGGGGAGAGGTCTAAGCGTAGCGAAAAGGGTTTTTCATGAGATAGAAAATGAAAACCATTAACCCCACATGAGGTTTGTGGATAAGTCATTGTCTGATAGTGAGCAAGGAATATTCGTCGTTCTGCTAAAGAGGATTTATTGAACTCATAAGCCAGTAGATACTTCTTCTGAAGGTCAACTAAGTGTTGTAAGTACATTTCTCCCGGTTGTTCAATCATTTGAGAACCATATACATTCTTTGAACTATGAGTCAGACTCAATAGAATTTGATCAATCCTTTTTTCTGTCGTTAAGGTGAGGGTGGAGAGCTGAAGCAAGTTGCCTCTGTCGCAATCATCAATAGCCACAGAGGTCGAGAGCAAGGATTCTATTTTATCATCAATCCAAGCACCGTAAACCCTTTCTCTTTTTCTTATCAATGAATAGATCTCTTTACTTGTATGACTTAAATGTCTCGTATTTATCGAAAAAAGGATTCGATCGATGGGATTTGGTATGAGACTTATGAGATCGTTGATATCGAAGAGATTTCTATTCCAATTAGAAAAGATTGATTCGACCCCATAAGCGCGACCACCACCCTTTAGCATTTTGCCGACGACAGAAAGAGACTCCTTTAATTCTTCCATAACAACTAGAAAGATATTCTTGAATCCGAAAGAATTCAGTTCAGATGGAGGATACCTATCGAGAAGTTTTCGCAACTCAATCCTGTATGATGGAATCATCAAAGATTTGACCTTTTTGAGCTCTGTATGTAACTCAAGATAGTCTTTTGAAAGACGAGAAAGATATGTCCAAACGAGATATGCAGCAACAATAAGAAGGAAAAGTGTTGCATAGAAGAACTCGAGAACATTGGGTGATCTCAGATGTGCATGTGTGAATATCAATGGTGACTCATTATTTCGACGAATCCTTTCTGCAGACAGAGTAAGATTGCGTAAACATATCCTCGAAATCTCCCTTATCCGATTCCTTTGTGGAAGAACCCATTTTTTCTGAAGAATTTGCCACGGTCTAATGATCCCCTGCCTAATAGCATCCCTAAGATCACCCATAATATGATCAAAAAGGGATACACAATTTTGACGGATACCTAGACTGAGTATCGGCAATAGGTCTGAAAAAAGATCTAAAATTAGTAAACTTAGATATTTGTACCCTGTCGAAGTAAAGAACCATGGCATATATGTTTGGAAGAGATTCCATTTTGAAAGAAGGGTTCGATACATCTTCGAGAGAAGAGTTCGAAACATCTGCCCTTTCTCAACACATTTGTCTAGATTTAGATCTAGATGCCGTTTTTTCCTCTTTTCGAACGGTAAATCTTTTTCAGAATATGGAGTGTGAATCAAACCCATGTTTGAATTGAAATTGGGATCTTGATGCAAGGTCTTCCTTTCTGAATCAGATAAATGAATATCTGAAAGAGGTTGACAATATGTTCTTTCCAAATTGACCATTTGTCCCTCTGTTAGAGGTGTTTCATAAATGTCGGCGATGGAGTAAAGGGCTCTATCAACTAATGGACCGGATCGAGTTGGGAAATGGAAAGGTTTGAACAAGTTATACCTTTCGTCACCACTTTGTGCAAAATCGTCAGGTATGAGTATCTTAGATATCTCTGACTCGATTGGTAAAAGAGTCACTCTCTCCCCAAAAGCATTCTTTTTTTTACCGCCGCAAGAAAATTTTTTCTTGCCAATGAAGAAACTAGTGAGGAATTCTCTATATAAAAAATCAGAATTCTTGAAACGAGCCCTTTCGGCAACAAAAGGGAATATTTTGTTACAATAGAAGGAGAACCGATGTGGGTTATTCAAGAATCGAAGTCTATTTGCTTTATAAAAAGCAGATATCAATGAACTTCTATTAAATGCTTTCACGGGATTCAGCCAATTCTCTTGATCGTCGAATAGAATTGAGAAATAGGAATCCATGTTATCAACTGTTCCTACAATTTTGGATTTTTGGGAAGTCTCATGATCATCCAATAAGAAGGGTTTCAATTTGTTCAACTGAACGATTTGAAGACCTGTTGATTCTAACAACTGATTCCAGAGTTGATCAGTCGGACCCTTCAATTCATAAATGCGGATCTCGGACCTATGAATGGGGATATTCCCGCAACTCACAAAGACAAAGGGCAGTAACTTCGATAACACGAGAGGTAACTTCGATAACAAGAAAGAAAGCGACTTGTACAAAAATGTTCGTACTAATACGAACAAAAAGAAAAGACGTGCTTTAGACTTAGTCAATTTTTTTTTGTCAATAAACACGGACCAATCAATCGAATATTGAGATTGATGGAATCGATCGAACACTGCTTGAAACCAGATCTTATGCACTTGAAAATGGCTCTTATGCACTTGAAAACATTTCTTCTGCTCAGAAACGAAATGCTCCAAATGTTCCTGGAAATTCTTGCTCCCCTTGGACCTTTTGTCTCTATATGCCGCAGGATCCCGATTCATGGATCTCTCGATAAAAAGAAGAGGATCGAAGCTTTTCTTCGGACATTTTTTCAAACTCGATAAATATCGGTTAACCGTATATTTCATTCGAGTTCTATGACTCATAGTATCATTTCCTATTTGAGCTCCTGGAATTCCAGACTCGAAGTTGCGGGTGGATCTATTGATTAAAAAGAATCGATCCAATACCTTTTTTATGTACCCTTGGATGCTCTCTTGGATGTGAATCAGATTTCGGATCAATCTATATTGATTGACTGCCCCCATTATGTTGTTGATAGCAAACACCACTTTTTTGAGGTTGGAATCTTCCAAATCATTTCGGCAGGAGATACGGGCCCGTTTTTTTCTGATCCTTCCAAAAAGAGATTCATTCTCTTCATAAAAAAGAGGAGGTAGAACCAAGAAAGATTTCTTTTTCGACTCATCCCTGGAGTCGAAGACCTCACTCAAGGATTTTTTTTGATCCAATCCGTAGGAATCAATAGAAAAGGAAAATCCCTTATGATACACCAGATCGGGCTGGGTTATTGATAGAGTGAATAAATCGACCCTTTCTTCAAATCGCTCTTCTGATTCAAAATAGCGATCTAAGGTGTATCCCCCCCTGCTCCGGTCCTGGAATAGATTCAATAAATCAAAAATTGGATCTCTTTTGAAAAATGAAATCGTGTTGGAACTGTCCACACCCAATTCATCCTTCGGAACCCTATCACATTCTGCATTTATTGAAATAGGATAAACTGAGACCGTCTTTTGTAAATACGAAATGATCTTGAATAGATTCACTATTTCTTGATTTTCCGATCGCCTGTAGGGAACAAAAGAAAGGTCTTGTTCTTTCTTCAACAATTTCTGATCTCTAGTGAACCTCTCAGTAGGATTCGAACTCAGATAAAGTTCTGACCATCTGTCAGAGAAAAAAGAACGAAGGGATCTTGTAGAATTGCCAAGAAATTCTTGGATTTCTTCCTCTGTTCCTTCCAAGGAAGAAGAGGGATGCCAAAGAATCGATTCTTCTTTTAATTGTTGAATCTCTCTTTGATTGATCAATTTGGGATATTCTGAATCCTCAAGAAACTCTAGATATTTGCTCTTTTTGTCTTTGAATGAGATCTGAATTCCAGAAACGGTTTCATGACCTATCTTACAACTGGAATCCCTCTTTTTTCCGATCCAGCTCCTCCACCACCGCGAACCCCAGCTAGATTCGGGCATGATCAACTTTTTAGTTATTGGGAGAGCCCAAGTACTCTCTTTCGGATCCAGGAAAGAGCTCTCAGGGATCTTTTTTCCCTTTGGAAGATAGAGGAGCGGAAGAATCAACCTATTGATATTTGAAAATCCAAAAGATTCTTCCAATGTATCATTTCTGTGTCCAATGGAATTCAGGGGTATAGGAAGAATCCCTGTCAAATAGAGATTTTTTCTTTCGATCATATTCCGACAGCTCATCCTGTATATAAAGACCACTACTACAAATAGTAACACACCTCTGATCGTGAAATATCGAGTCTTTCTCGAACCCCCTGAGTTGCGTGAAAATAGGATACTCCAAATTCGTGGGTCCAAAATTTGGAGGAAACGCTCCTGGTCGAAAAAAATTCGAATGAAAGAGCGTACTGAATTGAATTTGGTCCATGAATCTAATAACTCGTGAGAATTCTTGATCTCACGCAAGACCTCCTTGAATTCGACAATAAAGAAATTGAATCCTTGTTTATCCAAAATAAAGGCCCTCCCCCTGTATAAGGTATCTGTT